ACAGTTGCTGTTATAATTGAAATGGAAAAGAGGAGGTTTTTTCGATAAAAAAGAGCAATAAAGAGCAATATTAATTCATTTTTATATCAAATTGGATTCTCTTATCTCATAAAGACAAAACCATATTTTCAATTCAAATTCAAGAATTTTTCAGGAATTAATAGTTAACGGTTCCATTTTGTCCTTCCATTTTTGCGTTTGTCGCTGAAAGTCCACGTTTTTTTTTCAATACAAAAAAAAGGGGGGGGGGTTCTCATATATTTCTTTTTTTTTTTAATTTTGGCGGCATGGCCGAGCGGTAAGGCGGGGGACTGCAAATCCTTTTTCCCCAGTTCAAATCCGGGTGTCGCCTGATCTGATCGACAAGAGAATTGAAATAGGTTATTCCGTTTTGTTGATAGAAAACTTGCATTGCATGGGGGGGGGGGGTTGCTCTATAAAATAAAGCTTTGCGTCACGAATTCAAGGAAAGATTCTAGTAGTGAAAAGGAATCGATAAATCTTGAGATGATAGTCCTTTCACCCCATTACTACTGTAGTGTCCATCTAGTCTACTGACCGGGTCTTGAATTAGATTGGATAAGTATGTATAGGTCGGACAGAGAGAATCAAATTCCATTTTTAGTTGGAGAAGAGGCAGAAGAAACCTTGCATACAGACTCATGAAAGTATATGAACGTTCTGGCAGTTATTCAATATTAGTTAGATTTAATACCTAATTTAGATTGAATAGCTAATTGGCTTTCTTTTTTTTTTATAATTTATATTATTTAATATAATAAATTTTATTAATTTTCGGTAACCTCTCTAGTCGAAGAAAGAGTTTAATAGACTTTCTTCTGATTGTTTTCGAGAATGAATTGAGAGACAGTAAGGATTAGATCAAATAGAAATAAGAAAGAGTATGCAAAGTAATCAGTCTTGATTCTATATATATATATATTTTCATTTAAATAAAATGAGGGGAAATAAAAACATAGGTCTTTGTATTGTTACCTGTTAGTAACAAAAATCTCCTTAATACTTCCAAGGAAGTTTCCGAATATTTTGTTTATCCGTAATGTTTTCCGATTCTACTAGAAATCAGATAAGAACTTGTTAGACGTTCTAATTGGATTTGTTAGATTGTTTCGTTAATCGTGTTAGCACAGAATCCCTTTTTGACTCTGTACCAGTGATTCCACTATTATTATAGTTTATAGTATTATTAGTGATTAATACAATAAAAAAAAAAAGAAAACACGAAGAATTAGTGAACAATACTGAAATAATTCCTTCATATTGCATATTGATATTGTTGATATAGATAGGAGACAAAATTGACATGGATATAGTGAGTCTTGCTTGGGCTGCTTTAATGGTAGTTTTTACATTTTCCCTTTCTCTCGTAGTATGGGGAAGAAGTGGACTTTAATGGTACTACTTAATTTAGTTAAGGGATCAAACTGTATCAATTGTTTTATAGCTTAGTTCTGATATTTTTTTTTACTATTGAATTTGAATTTAAGTATTCAATTATATCTTCATTATCGGAATTCTATTGTATTCGAGTGGTGTAATGTATTCTAGGCATAATATAGAAATAAAAAATACTCTTTCAATCAAACAACAAATATTTGAATTATTCCCATGTTTGTGTCAAGGGGATAAAAAAAGTAGGAAATTTATTCCTATTACAACCGAATTCTTCCTAAGATCTCTTTGAACTGGCTCTTACCAAAGTTATATATCGAAAATGAGGAACCACGGAACCCCCTCTTCTTAATCTAACACCATTCCTTTTCTTTTTTTTTTTCAAAAAAAAAGATAAAATAAATATATATAGTATATTTATGTTATTTGTTATAAAGCAGATACACAATTTCGATAGGAAACAAAATCGACATAGGAGTTGTCTAACGAGATACTACACATAATAAGATGTTGGCCTTGCTTTAGGTGAATACCATATTACGTATTTACCTTACCACTTGCTTGTTTTATTTTTTTATTTTGATTTTTGGTTCGAAATTGGATTTATGCTTTCTTTATTGAACTTCATTTGCAATCATGGTTAAAATTTTTAAAATAAGTTGGGTTTTACCACCAATCTTTTCGAAATAGGTAAAAAAACTTTTCATTTTAATAGAAACCTCGGATCATCTGTTAACTATTTAATAACAACTATTTAATCAATTACTTCTCGGAAATGCTAAAAAGATTACTTTATTTTCTTATACCGGGATTGGTATTAAAATCTAATCGTAATACCATAAATTCGAATCGGAAAAATAAGAGTTGCTTTTGGATTATTACAGATTTATTTGAACCAATACAAATCAAATAGATGAAACAAAGAAGAAATTGGGGATACTATGCTATATACATTACATATAATGTAATTGAGATTCTATATATGAATAAGAGAATATATATGAATATATATATTGTAAATTGATCCATATTTTTTTTATAAAGTCAAACTTTTTTTTTACACTACAATAATAGATAAATAATATGGTAGAAAGAAATCGATTTTATTTCTACCATATTATACGGATTTCATAGAATTCTGTTGATTCTAGTCCGATTATTTCATTTTAACCTTAAGACCACAAAACAAAAATTCCATTTTTGTTTTTTTTCATTCATTGCATTGACATGAATTAAGAAGTCATGTTTAAGTAAAATTAGTCACTTTGACTTACTGTTTTTACGTAAATTATAAGTAAAAAGGCAGTAGGAACTAGAATGAACAGTGCAGTAGCAATAAATGCAAGAATATTTACTTCCATAATCTCTATGCTTTATTTCTCTTTTATTTCCAATAAAAAACTCGGGATTTAATCCCATATAGATGATAAATCTTTTGTCGGTAAATTCAATGGTAGAAATTACATCTTGATGATATCAAATGGGATCAATATTATGAATAACAATATCTGAGCTATAAAATCGATTAATCGTCGAGAATTGAATAGTATAACATAGGAAGATCTTTTATCCATACCCAATTCCAAAAATTTTGTTTCCAATGCAATCCAAAATTCCGTATTTTTTTTTTTTTTACTTTATTTAACTTTAATATGAAGGTTCCGACAAAGAAAGAAAAAAAGATGGATCCCTGTTAGGAATGAGATTTTGTTTGTTATTTTTTTTTTATTCCCTTTCACACACGAAATGAATTGATGTCTTTTTTTTTATTTGTATCCATCGGGACTGACGGGGCTCGAACCCGCAACTTCCGCCTTGACAGGGCGGTGCTCTGACCAATTGAACTACAATCCCAGGGAAAAGGGCGTACAGCATAGATATTCTTATGATTTCATTCAAACCCCTTCTTTTTTCGATTTTAGATTAGAATCGTTTGCTGTAACTGACAGAGGCGGGACTTATATATATATATTGATATATATATATATTGATATATATCAATATCAATACGCACTTTTTTTAGGGAGATCGACACGGATTACGAGTAATCCGTTCGTTATTGCCAAATCAATTGAAAAATGAATCAATCAATAAAAAACAAAGACTCTTTTTTATTTACTTTTATCTTTTTCTTTAACCCTTTCCTTAGACTTTCTACTTACAGATCCTGATATGAATCTAGATCATTAGCAAGATTCGAACTTATGAAATATGGATTTCATTATACAATTTCATTCTACAATATGGTAAAAAAAGCGCTAGAGATTTGTCATATTTTATTTTCTTACGTATCCGAGAACATAGGCCATTTCCGAAGAACAACAAATGGGTTATATCATTTCATGGTGGATCGTAAAATTATTGGGCCGAGCTGGATTTGAACCAGCGTAGACATATTGCCAACGAATTTACAGTCCGTCCCCATTAACCGCTCGGGCATCGACCCAGGAAGAATCAATTTTAGTCTTTTTTGATAATCCATGATCAACTTCCTTTCGTAGTACCCTACCCCCAGGGGAAGTCGAATCCCCGTTGCCTCCTTGAAAGAGAGGTGTCCTGGACCACTAGACGATGGGGGCCCACTTTCCCGACCACCATTATACTATGTTCATAGTATAACATAGTTTTTTTTTTGTCAATAATAGATTGGAATGATATGATTCGATCAGAAGGATCTTTCCATTTTTTCAAAATTCCATACCATAGAATTTTTTGGTTCATCATTAGATTTCGAAATTGTTCATTCCAATCGCCAATCCAATCTATAATTCCAAAAGGAAAAAAAGGATAAGTATTGCGAAAGAAAGATAGGATCCTTTCAGAGAATAATTGATTTGCTGGAAAAGGCGGGAGTTAAAATATCATTTCTTTCACTTTTATTCATTGTTAAGATTCGGTAGGTATATCTCTATCTCATCCTAAGCCGGAAAAAAACTAAAATCAATTTGGAAATCGGGTAGAAGGATAAAGATCAACAAGTTATTGAAATTTTTTTTTTCCAATAAAGAATGAAGTGGTTGAAGGACAGGAAAATTGAAATCCATTTTTCAATGATTCGATAAAATATTTGAATTGGTGGGTACATGTATCAATACAATACTCAATACAATGAATTTCGTTATGATGAGGATGAATTCAATTCGAATCGGTTTTGTGAAAAAATTCATTACATTGATATTTATCAAATCTAATATCAATAAACCTTTTCATTAACTATACTCTATTCACTAGGTAAATAAATTTTTTGTTCCTTAATGAGTCGCTATGTAGATAATATCTATCTATATGTGCATATATTCTAATATTATCTATATAAGAAGTATACGCAGTCACAAATATATGTACTAGACTCATATTGGCTAATTCCTGAATAAGGAATTGAATTAAGCGGAGCCCTTTTAACTCAGTGGTAGAGTAACGCCATGGTAAGGCGTAAGTCATCGGTTCAAATCCGATAAGGGGCTTTGTACCGTTTTTTTTCATAAAACTCCAGCTGTAGTATTCGGATTTGAAGGAAGAATAGAGATATTGTTTTTTTTTATAAATAAAAAAAACTAAGGAATCGTAGAATTCTCATTAGAAAATGG